TTTGAGTCCGGTTGCGAAGTCTGAATAGTAAATAGTAGGTATGAATCATAGTTCAAATATTTCTTTTCTTGATCTATTCTATATATTCCGTGCTCCAGATACTAGAATAAATATCCGACGAGGTAGAATCATCTTGATAGAGATGACAGGCCCATTTTCTGTATTATCAATAGGATCAATTATAACAAGTCACACACTCATATTCCGGAAATACCGAAACAAATAAATCTCACGGTCGAACTACCAGAATGGTCTAGAAATCCGAGTATTTCTTAAGTAAAGTAATTTTTTTGATTGAAAAACTAGGACTTTATAGTTTAGTTCTTATGAACCTAACTCATTGAAATTCCATCCAGTAAAACGGAAGAATTATAAATTTCCAAAATAATAGATAGGAATATCGCAAATAGAGCCATTGCGACCCCCATAAGTGGTGTAGTCCCCCAGCCCGGTGCTACTTTACCATATTCCGAATTCAATGGTTTCAATAAATTCCCTACAGTAGTTCGTCTTGGCCCAGATCTAGAACTACCCTCAACGGTTTGTGTAGCCATAAAATACTATTCCTTGGTTGAGATCTGTTGACTTTGTATACCATTTCGTTGTAGTTGTAAATAAACGATCTTATCATAGATCCATTGTGATCTTGAAATTATCTAAAAATGGAAACAGCAACCCTAGTCGCCATCTCCATATCTGGTTTACTTGTAAGCTTTACTGGGTACGCCTTATATACCGCTTTTGGGCAACCCTCTCAACAACTAAGAGATCCATTCGAAGAACACGGGGACTAGTTGAAGTAATGAGTCTCCCATATTGGGAGGCTCATTACTTCAATTGAGATAATGAAAAATTATTTCATTTTTTTAGTTTTAGTCGGAACCTTAGGCGGTTCTCGAAAAAAGATAGCGAAAAAAATTATCCCTAAAGTCGAGACTAAAAGGAATGTATAAACCAATGCTTCCATAGATTCGATCGTGGTTTACAATTATAGCTTCCACACCTATTCATTTGGGATCATTTACCATATAAAGAAAAGTAAAGAGTCAAAGAATAAATGGTGATTCAAATCAAGATTTCTCCGGTACCTTATGTCAAATCAAAAAAAATAGAGGCGAAAGATACCAGAGCAATGTTGTATCAGACTACTTGTCTCCTTGTAGTTGGATCCCCAAGTTTTTGAAATGTTCCAAATTCCACTTGAGCATCCAAATCTGGATCAATACCAGCAAAAACATCTCTGAACAAGGTTCTAGCACCATGCCAAATGTGTCCAAAAAAGAAGAGCAAAGCAAACGTAGCATGCCCAAAAGTGAACCAACCCCTTGGACTGCTACGAAAAACACCATCGGATTTCAAAGTAGCCCGATCTAATTCAAAAATTTCACCTAATTGGGCACGTCTAGCGTATTTTTTTACAGTAGCAGGATCACCATAACTAACTCCATTGAGTTCACCACCATAGAACTCGACAGTTACACCTACTTGTTCAACACTATACTTTGATTCTGCCCTTCTAAAAGGAACATCGGCTCTCACAATTCCGTCTCCATCTACTAAAACTACCGGAAATGTTTCAAAAAAAGTAGGCATACGACGTACAAAAAGCTCGCGCCCTTCTTTATCTCTAAAGACGGGGTGTCCTAACCATCCAACAGCTATTCCATCCCCGTTGTCCATTGAGCCTGCTCTGAATAATCCCCCTTTTGCCGGATTATTACCAATGTAATCATAAAAAGCTAATTTTTCGGGAATTTTAGACCAAGCTTCCGATAAACTCAGATTTTCGGCTAGTCCGGCGCTAACTCTTCGATATATTTCTTGCTGAAAGTATCCCTGATCCCACTGATAACGAGTGGGACCAAATAATTCGATTGGGGTAGTTGCTGAACCATACCACATAGTTCCAGCAACAACGAAAGCTGCAAAAAAAACAGCAGCGATACTACTAGAAAGTACAGTTTCAATATTTCCCATACGTAATCCTTTGTATAGACGTTGAGGCGGACGGACACTAAGATGGAATAGACCTGCTAATATGCCCAATGTACCCGCTGCAATATGATGAGAGGCTATTCCTCCCGGAACAAAAGGATCAAAACCTTCCGCGCCCCACGCTGGATTTACAGATTGTACTTTTCCAGTTAGTCCATAAGGATCGGACACCCATATTCCAGGACCATACAAACCTGTTACATGAAATGCGCCAAAGCCAAAGCAAGCCACCCCTGAGAGAAATAAATGAATTCCAAAGATCTTGGGCAAATCCAAAGAAGGTTTTCCCGTACGCTCATCACAGAATATTTCTAGATCCCAATACACCCAATGCCAGATAGCTGCCAAGAAGCACAAGCCAGAAAACACAATATGTGCCCCTGCAACACCTTCATAACTCCAAATACCCGGATTCGTTATAGTTCCTCCTGAAATACTCCAACCACCCCACGAATTGGTTATTCCTAAACGAGTCATGAAGGGTATAACGAACATACCTTGTCTCCACATTGGATCAAGAACAGGGTCAGAGGGATCAAAAACCGCTAATTCGTATAGAGCCATCGAACCGGCCCAACCAGAAACTAGAGCTGTATGCATTATATGGACAGAAAGCAATCGACCGGGATCATTCAATACGACAGTATGAACACGATACCAAGGCAAACCCATGGAAATACCCCTTTATCAAAGATAAATAGACACTATGTCACCTTATTTTATCGCATTGGAAAGGACTATACTATGTACCTAAGTACCTAACCTTTTCAGCGGATTCTGTATGAGAAAGAGTTAATATTTATTCCGTTCCATTGAAAATAACGGAACAATTCTGTTCATAAGAACAAAGAGAAGCAGATCTATTCTATACCCGATAAGTACCAATACGCAATGGGAGAATTGGTCCCATTTTGTGGGAACGAATGCATAGATACTTGTTTATCATTCGAACGATCGATTGCTCCGTTCGTTAAAATTTTTCTTTATTCATTCTATCTTACTCTATAAACCTTCCAATCAATCTATCTAGAAAATAGAATAAACAGAAAAAAGGATGAAGACAATAAACCCATTGTTACGTTTCCATATTAAAGTGAAGTATAGTACTTAATTTTTTTTTCTTTAATTTAATGCCCATTGGTGTTCCAAAAGTACCTTTTCGGAGTCCTGGAGAGGAAGATGCAGTTTGGGTTGACGTATAGTGCGACTTGTCAGACATATTGGGTCATATGGGATTTACCCGTTCTCTCCCCCGATCGAGATATCCTCTGTTTCGCCCAAGAAATATTGTATTGAGATTGAGTGAACCATCAATCATTTGGAGCGTGAAGTACAATTAGATCAATTTATATTGGGGATCAATATTATCAATTAGAAGAATTTATGGTTGACTTGGACTGATAAAATAAAGTCTCCAGGCTCCGCTCAGAAAATACCAAATTGGTAACAAATTGATAATATATGTACGATTACCACTTATATCATAAACGATTCTTATACTTACTATAGGAGCGATCTCAAACTGCCAACCAATGGAGTAGTATGATGAATACATCGAATAGTTTGGAGAAGACATGAAACAAATTGAAAAAGAAGTCGTAACAAAAAAAAGTGGTACTGAGATCATTTGCCCTATATGTACAAATAGAATTCGGGCAGATCTTTTCCCGGAGTAGAACAAACATGAACCTAAAAAAATTGAAAGGGCCCATTCAGTAACAATAAAATGACATCGTGATTTGAATCTCGATGAAACAATACATCAATGAGAGGTTAGTTCAATAAGTTCAGTAAATTCTTTTTTTTTTTTATAGGTAAGGGAACAAAAACTCATCTTATGTTTTTTGAAAAATAGAAGAAGAAAACCCCCTTCATTAGAAAAACAAAAACCTGTTACAGAAAAAAAAAAAAAAAAGAAATAGAACTGGAATCGACACATTGATTCTTTTTTTTTCGCAATTTTATTTTTTGAACCGTATGCATCCAAAGGTGCACGTACGGTTCAAAAGGGAACCAATTTTGTCCTAATCAACCGACTTTATCGAGAAAGATTACTTTTTTTAGGACAAGAAGTTGATAGCGAGATCTCGAATCAACTTGTTGGTCTCATGGTATATCTCAGTATAGAAGATGATACTAGGGATCTTTATTTATTTATAAACTCTCCCGGCGGATGGGTAATACCAGGAATAGCTATTTATGATACTATGCAATTTGTGCCACCCGATGTGCATACAATATGCATGGGATTAGCCGCTTCAATGGGATCTTTCATTCTGGTCGGAGGAGAAATTACCAAACGTCTAGCATTCCCTCACGCTTGGCGCCAATGAGTTTTTTTATTTGAAAAAAAAAAGGAAGACTATGCCTTCCCATATTGAATATGAATAATAAGTAATAATAGCATGGCACTTCGAGTTCGATATGAGCAAACCATTATTGTTTTTTTCATAACATGAGATTTTATGTCGAGATAGTAGTATGAAACAGAGGTCATTTCGGATTTGATCTTATGTGTCGGGGGTACATTTCAGCGTCACAAACCATTCTTTTCCACACCAGAATTTTCTTTCTGATATTTATGTTATGAAAGAAAAAGTACAAAAATGAAAAAAAAAAAGATCATTTTTTTCCTTATTTGATCGTATCAGAAAGGAACTTTGGGATTGCTAAATCACAGACAAAATAAATATATAAAGCAACAGAACCATCATAGTATTTTTTTTACTCCTACGAAAGGAAGGGTGGTAAATGGATCATTCAACGATCTGGATCGGATGGATTCTATTTCTTTCTTCAATAGAATAGAAGAGAAGAAAAAGAAAAAGTAAATTCCATTGTAGAGCCGTATGCACAAAAGATGCCTGTACGGTTGTACAATTCTATTTTTTTTCTTATATTTTTTTTATCCCTTACTTTAGCCCAATCATGCAAGATAGAAGAACCGTTCATGATGTTATATCAATATCATCAGGGTTATGATTCACCAACCTGCTAGTTCTTTTTATGAAGCACAAGCAGGCGAATTTATCCTGGAAGCGGAAGAACTACTGAAACTTCGCGAAACCCTCACAAAGGTTTATGTACAAAGAACGGGTAATCCTTTATGGGTTGTATCCGAAGACATGGAAAGAGATGTTTTTATGTCAGCAACAGAAGCCCAAGTTCATGGCATTGTTGATCTTGTAGCGGTCGAAAATGAAAATACTAGGGATTTCATGTAAATCCATTTCAAACCATAATTCGAATTTTCTGCGATTTGATATTGAATAGAAAAAAAAAAAATTCATGATCATCAATCATCAGGTTAAGATCGATCTAAACCAACCCATTCCATTCTAGAATTCTATATATACATACGACATGCCAACTATTAAACAACTTATTAGAAACACAAGACAGCCAATAAGAAATGTCACGAAATCCCCCGCTCTTAGAGGATGTCCTCAGCGTCGAGGAACATGCACTAGGGTGTATGTGCGACTCGTTCAGATCATGAGTTCGAACAAATGAGACAATTTTACAGTATCAATGACCAGTACCAATGAATAGGATAGATAGAGAAGATCTATCATATACCTATATTGTGTTTGGAATTTATGGTTTACATTGGTGCAAATCCAATCACCTAGATTTGAGATGAAAAGCAATTCCCCATTGGGGGCAAATGGTTATCCATTAAGCGGAGGAAATGGTATTATAAGAAGCAAAAAGGTTATACTCCTATTCTTGAAAGAACGGACTAACAGGGTCAGCTACCTAGCCAACTTTCATAATTAAATGCCGTCACTGTATGGATAACTCTTATTGTGAAAAGAACTATTACTGTATAATTGATGGGTAGAGCCAAAGAGTGTGAACTATACAAGTTAACAATAACATTTGATAAAATGAAAGAAGAGGCTCCGGTGTATAGAGAGGACCTCACCGTTTAAAAAAAAAGTAACCATAGAAACGATGGAACCCACTATTTTTTTTATTTGGTATCGTTAGAATTTCTTATTTCCAGGTGAAATGCCTGGAAGGAATAAAAAATCGTGGTTGGGGAAAGTCATAGTAGCAAAAGCCATTGGAATTTATATTTTATATATCGGAATAATCCGTTTTGTTATTAATTGACGGGGGGTAAAGGATGACTGAAAGAAGAGAAATCAATTAGTTATTCATTAAGGTTTAATTTGATTCAATGACCAGAGTTAGACGAGGATATACAGCTCGGAAACGTCGAACAAAAATTCGTTTATTTGCATCAACCTTTATTGGGGCTCATTCAAGACTTACTCGAACGACTACTCAACAGAAAATGAGAGCTTTGGTTTCCTCTCATCGAGATAGAGGCAGGCAAAAGAGGGATTTTCGTAGTTTGTGGATCACTCGAATAAATGCAGTAATTCGTGAGAATAAGGTATTCTATAATTATAGTAGATTAATACCAAATCTGTACAAGAAGCAATTGCTTCTTAATCGTAAAATACTTGCGCAAATATCTATATCAAATAAGAATTGTCTTTACATGATTTCCAATAAGATTATCAAATAAAGGATATGATATTATAAAATATAATACAGAAATGATTGAAATTGAAACAGAATTCCCCGGAGAATGAACTCCGGGAAGATAGAATAAAAAAAATTAAGTAAGATAAGTAGTAGGAATGAACGAACATGTTTCAATAAAAAAAAAAGATTTCTTCTTCCCCCATTTGTTATTTCTTATAACAAAAGAAAAAAATCGGGATTCTAGGCCTTTTGAACAAAACATCAATCTGAGCTTGAGTTCCGATTGGAGTTTTGAGTCAATTGAGGAGTGTGTTTATTTATTTCTGGTTCTAGGACCAGTAGCTCTGGGGATCGACTCGGCTCTCTCAAATTGTTTCTCATTATTAAGAAAAGGTAACAAAGATAAAATACGAGCTTGTTTTATAGCAATAGTAATTAATCGTTGTTGTTTCAAGGTCAATTTATTCACCCGTCTAGATAATATTTTTCCTTGTTCACTAATAAATCGACTAATTAAACTCATGTTTCTATAATCGATTCGATCCCCCGATCCAATTGGGGACAAACGCCTACGAAAGGATCGCTTGTATTTACGAAAAGGTTGCTTGGATTTATCCATGGTTTATTCCTTATCTCTAAAATTCTATTTCTTTATTCATTTCAGATCTGACCGAAATAGGCTTTGATTCGCATCGTTTATATTATACATATCATATATAATACACATCATATGTATAGTATATATATATATATATGAAAATGAAATCGGGTTTGATTTGTATTGTATATATTATGTATATTATAATTGTTATATTATATGTGTTAAGTTAAATATGTTTATGTTAAGTTAAATATGTTAACTTAAATATGTTAAGTTCTTCCTCTTCCTGTTCCTTGGAAAGATCGCGCACACGTTCCGTTCCATCTATTTCTTTATTTCCCCATGAATCGTATGCTTGTGACAATAGTGACAAAATTTTCTCAATTCTAATCGACTGGATGTATTGTGTCGATTCTTTTGAGTAATATATCTAGAAATACCCGGCTTTTCTTTATTGACACCATTTCGGACACAACTGGTACATTCCAAAATAACTCTGACTCTGACATCTTTACCCTTGGCCATGAACCCCCTTTTGATTTGGATCGACTTAACTTCTTCTATTTTCGACCCGAACTGAAGAAGAATAAAAGAACAAAAAAATAAATAAGAAAATCAATAGAAGTTACTAACTTGAAATTAAATTTTCATTTCTAAAGCTAAAGATTTCGTTGTGTTGTATGTGTTGTAATTATATAATTACAATTAATATTAATAGAGTAATAGTAATAATTAATAATAAAGTAATAATTAAGTAATACAATTTCTTTCTAACTATCAATTATTCCTATCTTAAATCCCAATATTTCATTTAAGTATCTTCTTTCTATGCTATGATTTCGTGGATCCTGCCCTAGATCTGGATACACATTTCCGTTTCTGTTCCCCAAAATTCGATCTTAGATTCACCAGATTTTTGTCGAGGTTCAATACACTTTTTCTTTTTCTTTCCTTTCTATCCTCCTATCCTAAAGAACTGAAAAAAAAAAAGGAAGGGGCGAAATTTTAGTCACGTCACGTAGAATTGTATCCCTAATTTTCTTCATTTCTTCGCATCTTCATTTCTTCGCATATTAATAACTAGAATGAAAAAAAAGGGAATGACAAGGCATCTGGGAATAAACGATTAATTTCTATCAATAGACCTGCTAAAGACCCAAACCATAGAGTAGTTAGCACAGGTGCCACGGAAAGATATGTTTTTATATCTCGCATTGAAAATCCTCCTTCTTTATTGTAATACATATATGTATGGTCAGATGTTGTAGTTCAAGATCATTTGTATTTTTTTTACTTTACGCGGAATTCCTAACTAAAATAGATATGTACAATGAACCAATAGATGAGATTTTCCTGTCCCTAAAAAAGAAAAAGATGACCCCTTCTTCCTGAGCATTTCCGATAAATTTTTATTATTTTTTTATACGTTAGGTTTCAGATGTATAAAATTCTTTTATTATATGAAACCAAAGAAATGACAAGAAAATTGTATATAGATAGAGGGGAAAATAACAATGTGGAAAACAAGACAGGGATTTTGTACAATGACACTGTACAAGAACTTTAAAAAGGGATGTAGCGCAGCTTGGTAGCGCGTTTGTTTTGGGTACAAAATGTCACGGGTTCAAATCCTGTCATCCCTACCTATTACTTCTCTTATGGGCAGTAACGAGGGATTAATTAAGATCGATTGAAATTGGACATAATCTTTCATTTTTGCATGCTATACGTATGCAAGATATGTTTGGGGGTAAAAAAACCTTTTCTTTACACTACAGTCGTATCTCCTGTAATAAGAAAGCGCTCTTAGTTCAGTTCGGTAGAACGCGGGTCTCCAAAACCCGATGTCGTGGGTTCAAATCCTGCAGAGCGTGATTCCGTTTATGTTATGTCGAATCACAATAAAAAAACTTAACAAAAAAAAGTTTAATTGAAACTTGAATTTGACCTCCCGCAGGGAGGAGGTCAATCAAAAAAAATAAATGTTACTCAATCAAAGGTCCAACTGATCACCACGTCTGTATTGTAAATATGCAGTTACGAATAATCCCGCCAAAGTAATAGGAATTAGACCTAAGACGATTCCAAATAGAAAAACTTCAATCATTTCGGTTTTTTGAGGGGATAAAAAGATGAGTAAGATCTATCCCTAAATATTAATCTGAATTATCCGTGAATCTCAATAACCAAGAATTGGCAATTGATGTGGAAAGGAACCGTGGAACACCTGGAATCTCAGAGAAATATTCATTTTTATGAATTGTTCATTCAATTCATTTCAAATAAGTCGTATCTTATTCAAACCAATCAATAGAGCTGGGGTTATAGTTAAAGCAGCCAGTAGAAAACCGAAATAACTAGTTATAGTAGGCATGAAAGAGCTAAATTAGATATGTTCTTTTGTTACATATGTTGATAAAACACTTACCTAAGTTTCAATTTTCCCAGATACAACAGTAACGGTAATAAAAAACCAATTGACAGGATTAGTTTAGTTCAATTGAAAGTTCTTGATTCATCAGCTGTGACATCGATCGGTCCTGTGATTACGAATCGACAGATTCATTGTGCAATTCGTGAGTTGAGTAAAGTAATAGTAATAAGAACTGTGTCGTGTAACTTCATTCAAAAATGAAATTATATTTAAGTAATTTTGGAATAAAATAAAAAAAATGGGATTTGAAAAGAACTTCAATTTTGATCATTTCTTTTCTTTTTCAATAAAAAGGATCTAATCCATTTTGGGGCGAACGACCTGATATTACCTTTTACTTATTTTTTTTTTTACTCATTGGATTCAGTACATTAATAGGTTGCTTAATTGCCCATAATATCTCGAATGAGAAGAAAAAAAGTGCCCTACGATATATCGAAACGATCTATCAAAAAAAAAAACCTTTACTT